AGCATAAATAACTTTTTCTTAACACATGTGATATAAAATAACACTCAAATTAAGCAAGGAATTCCTATTTTAATCATTCATATTCAATAACATTACTCATACTGAAACTTATAAAGTCGTCTTTTTGAAGATCCAAGAAATTGTAGGACTTGGGGAAACTTTGTAATCTTCCCCTGTTCTCTTTAATTGACATATATCCTAGCCATCAAATAAATTAAGGATGGGATCCTTAATTTAGAATGGTCGGGATAGCTCAGTTGGTAGAGCAGAGGACTGAAAATTCTCGTGTCACCAGTTCAAATCTGGTTCCTGGCACATGTTTAATTTGGATGAGGTATTTTAGAACCATGAGATCTTTTTGTCATTTTTTATTCATAATTTAAAATAAAACCAGTATTTAAATTAAAGAGAATGAATAAGTATTTCCATCTCAGAATTTCAAAATTTTTAATCTACGAAGAAAAGCTTATTTTATATTGTTAACTTTTATTGACTACAAAAGAGATTAGTTTTTTAACAAACTTTAGTTTGTCCACAAATTAATTGAGTTATTCCCTCGATCGTGAATAACTCTTTAGAGTTTTTACCAGGCTCAGTCGTGATTTTGATTTTTAAAAAGAATATCACTAGTTTATCCACGATTGGAAAAGGCTTGATTTGATCTCTTGAAATATGTTTTTCTTTTAGTTTTATGTTCTGCTTTAAACAATACCTGTAAATGAGTTTCTAGGAAAAATTTGGTTTCGATGAACTAATAGGTTAGTTACAAGTAACAAACAAGAATTAATAAATGGAAATTATTTTATACAATATAAGACTTTAGGGCTATACGGACTCGAACCGTAAACCTTCTCGGTAAAATAAATTAAACTTATTATTATCAATCAGCTAATCAGCCATATTTTTATTGACCAAAAATTAAGATAAAGAAATGGCTCCAGGCGCTCTGATTCATTATTTTCTGATCAAGGAGTACTACCAAAGTGTTTCAAGGGTGGAAGTGTTTTATCTTGACATAGGTCTGCTTCTGACCTATATCGTTTTAAGTTAAATGAAGTTTCTATCGTTCAGCTTAAAAAATAAAATATGAAACTTCATATACCTTAAAGTTCATCGGACGAAAAGAAATTTTTTGAGGATCTTATACTCATTATGCCTAGCATTGAATAAACTGGTATTCACCCTATCAATATCTCAAATCAACGATGGGTTTGCTTGGTACCTAAATGGGGTACCCCAATCGGACTTAATTCTTTGTCAGGCTATTTATTGTTTTCTCAAAGTTATAGAATAAGACATTGATTTCTCAATAAGATACTTTTTATGGATTATATGATGGATTCTCCTAGAAAACATTGGCGCACGAGGTGTTCTACCAACTGAGCTATAACCCTTAATGCTCGTGATGTATATTTTATCATGTGTTTTCTTTGGGATGATAAATAACCTACTTAACTCAGTGGTTAGAGTATTGCTTTCATATGGCGAGAGTCATTGGTTCAAATCCAATAGTAGGTAAAACTTATTAGATACCGTAGCTAATGGTATCTAATAAGTTTTTTGCCCACTCTCTTCTATTTATATATATTTTATTAAATTTTATATATAAATTTCCTTTTTTAATTGCGTTGTATCAAATTTGGATTTACTCGACAGAATCAAATTTAAATAGGGTTTCGAAATAAAACTTATTTTGATTATTTGAACGCACCAATTAGTTATGAAATCGCATTGACAGCTGCCAGTCTTGTCCTAGCTCGTTGAAGAGCTAGATTTGCCTCAATTCTTTCTCTCTTTCCTTTAGCTTTTCTCAAATTAGCTTCCGCTATTTCAAGAGTTTGCTGAGCTTCTTGTGGATCAATATTACCATCCTTTTCCGCATCATTTACTAAAACAGTGATCTCATTATTATCTATTATAACAAAACCACCCATTAGGGCCATCATTAACCATTGGTCCTTAAGTCGTATTCGCAAAAGTCCTATATCTACAGCTGTAACAATAGGAGCATGGTTTGGTAATACACCAATTTTACCACCATTCGTAGATAAAATGATTTCTTTTATTTCTGAATCCAAAACAATTCTATTAGGGGTCAGTACACAAAGATTTAAGATCATTTCTTCAGATTACTCTCCAAAAAATTATAAGTTCATAGCTTTCGCAATAGCTTCATCGATATTACCTACTAAATAAAAGGCCTGTTCAGGAAGATTATCTAATTCTCCGGAAAGAATCAATTGAAACCCTCTAATGGTTTCTGCTAGACCAACATATTTTCCGGGATAACCGGTAAATACTTCGGCTACAAAAAGGGGTTGTGATAAGAAACGCTCAATTTTTCGCGCTCTTGCTACGGTTAAACGATCCTCCTCGGATAATTCATCCAACCCAAGGATAGCTATAATATCTTGAAGCTCTTTATAACGTTGTAAAGTTTGCTTAACTCTTTGCGCAGTTTCATAATGTTCCTTACCAACGATCCGGGGTTGAAGCATGG